TGAAATATGAATATTAAGTAATAATAGCATGGCACTTTGAATTCGATATAAGAAATTTTGTTTTCAAAACATTAGATTATGTATCGAGAGAGTAATATGAGAAAAAGGTATTTCCGATTTTATTATCGGAAGTCCAGTTCAGCGTCACAAACTTTTTTTCACACCAGAGGTCTCTTAACTTATAGAGCGAAAAAAAACAAGATTCTTTTTTCCTTAGTTTATTTGATCAAATAAAAAAGCAACTTTGGGATTGCTGAATCACAGACAAATCACAGACAAAAAAATATAATAAATATATAAAGCAACGGAGCCATCATAGTATTTTTGAATTCCTCCGAAAGGAAGGGTGGTAAGTTGATCATTTACCTATCGGGGTCTGATCGATCCGATTTTTTTCTTTCTTTAATGGAAGGTAAGGGTCAATTTTATTGTAGAGCCGTATGCAATGCATAAAAGATGCCCGTACGGTTGTTCGATTCTATTTTTTTTTCTTGTTATTCTTTTATCTTTCTTTTAGCTTCCCCTCATCATGCGAAATAGAGAAACCTTTTATTATCTTATATCATCAGGGTAATGATCCATCAACCTGCTGGTTCTTTTTCTGAAGTAGCAACGGGAGAATTCATCCTGGAAGTGGGAGAACTGCTGAAACTACGTGAAACCCTGACAAGGGTTTATGTACAAAGAACGGGCAAACCCTTCTGGGTTATATCCGAAGACATGGAAAGAGATATTTTTATGTCAGCAACAGAGGCCCAAGCTTATGGAATTGTTGATCTTGTAGCTGTTGAATGACAATAGCCTGGATTTCGCGTCAATTCGTGATTTGAAATTACTCCTGCCGAGTTTAAAATTCTATGACTTTTATTTACTATTCTATTGAATAAAAGTAATTCATAATCATCCGGTTAGGATCAATCTAAACCAGCCCATTATGTATATGATTCAACATGCCAACAATTAAACAACTTATTAGAAATACAAGACAGCCAATTAGAAATGTCACAAAATCCCCCGCGCTTCGGGGATGCCCTCAGCGTCGAGGAACATGTACTAGGGTGTATGTGCGACTCGTTCAGATCATGAACTAGAACAAAGGAAAGAGAACAATGTTCGAATATCAATGATCAAATAGGATAGAACGGAAAAACGAACTACATTTCCTATCTAAAAATAAGAAAATGGATCATATCCCTTTTATTGTGTATGAAATTTATGGTTTCTATTGGTGTAAATCCACTCACCTCAATTCAAGATGAGAAGCAATTCTCCATTGGTAGCAAATGGTTATCCATTAAGCGGAGGAAATATTAGTTAACATAGACCCCTCTTGCAAGAACGGACTAACAGGGTCAGCTACCCAGCCAACCTTCATAATTAAATACCGTTACTGTATAGGTAGAGCTCGTTGTGAAAGACCTATTACTGGATAATTCATGGGTAGAGCCGAAGAATGTGAACTATACAAGTTAGCAATAACATTGATTAAATGAAGTAAAGGCTCCGGTGTATAGAGAAGACCTCACCGTTTAAGAAGTAACCATAGAAACGATGAAATCCACTATTTTTTTATCATTGCTATATATATTTTTTTATACCTAGTATAGTACAAGTTCGTATTTCGAGGTGAAATGCCTAGAAAAAATAAAAAATCGTGGTTGGGAAGGTTATAGTAGCCAAAGCCATTGGAATTTTTAGTTTATACATTGGAAAAATCCGTTTTGTTATTAATATACTAGTAAAGGGGCAAAAGAATAACTGAAAGAAAGGAAATCTATTAGTTATTCGTTAAAGTTTCATTTATTCAATGACCAGAATTAGACGGGGATATATCGCTCGGAGACGTAGAACAAAAATTCGTTTATTTGCATCAAGCTTTCGGGGGGCTCATTCAAGACTTACTCGAACTATTACTCAACAAAAAATAAGAGCTTTGGTTTCGGCTCATCGGGATAGGGATAGGCAAAAAAGAAAATTTCGTCGTTTGTGGATCACTCGAATAAATGCAGCAATTCGTGAAAGGGGGGTATGCTATAGTTATAGTAGATTAATAAACGATCTGTACAAGAGACAGTTGCTTCTTAATCGTAAAATACTTGCACAAATAGCTATATCAAATAGGAATTGTCTTTATATGATTTCCAATGAGATCATAAAAGAAGTAGGTTGGAAGGAATCCACCGGTTAAACGGAGTTGCCCGGAGAATGAACTCCGGGAAGGTCGAATAAAAATGAATAGAATATGATAAAATATGAGAAAGTAGTCAAAATAAATATGAATCAACACGTTCAATAAAAGGATTGCTTCTTCCCAGATTATTAGTTTTTTCTTACGACACGAGAATTAAATCCGGATTCTTGTATTTTCAAAATATAAATCCGCGTTTGAGTTGGAATGGGAAGTTGAATTCAAGTGAAGAAAGAGTAAACCTATCTTTTTCTGGCTCTAAGACTAGAAGTTCTAGTGGTCGACTCGGTTCTTTCAAATTGTTTCTCATTA